TATTCTGCAGCGGCAAATGCTAATCATAATATGGGTTTGAAGGAAGCTGATTCATTCATTAGTAAAGCCGAAGCCAATAGGAGTACTATTGTGAAAAAGTTAAGACCGCGGGCTCGAGGACGTAGTTATCTGATAAAAAGACCGACATGTCATATAACAATTGTATTAAAAGATAAATCTAAATCATTTTTAGATCAATCTAAGATTTAGATTCATATAAAAAAAAAATATGGATGAAAAATAAAATAGAATAGAAAAATATGGGACAAAAAATAAATCCACTTGGTTTCAGACTTGGTACAACTCAAAGTCATCATTCCTTTTGGTTCGCACAACCAAAAAATTATTCCGGGGGCCTACAGGAAGATGCAAAAATACGGAATTGTATCAAGAACTATGTACAAAAAAAAAGGAAAATATCCTCAGGTTTCGAAGGAATTGCACGTATAACAATTAAAAAAAAAATCGATTTGATCCAAGTCATAATCTATATTGGATTCCCAAATTTATTAATAGAGGGGCAAACACGAGGAATCGAAGAATTACAGATGAATGTACAAAAGGAGTTTCATTCTGTAAACCGGAGACTCAACATTGCTATCACAAGAGTTGAAAAACCTTATGGACAACCTAATATTCTTGCAGAATATATAGCTTTACAATTAAAAAATAGAGTTTCGTTTCGAAAAGCAATGAAAAAAGCTATTGAATTAACTGAACAAACAGATACAAAAGGAATTCAAGTGCAAATAGCTGGCCGTATCGACGGAAAAGAAATTGCACGTGTTGAATGGATCAGAGAGGGTAGAGTTCCCCTACAAACAATTCGCGCTAAAATTGATCATTGTTCCTATACAATTCGAACTATTTATGGAGTATTAGGTATAAAAATTTGGATATTTGTAGACGAGGAATAATCAACCTTGTCTTCCCATTCTGTCCAGTGATAAAACAAAAAATGACAAACTCTTTCATTCTTTTTTCGTTAAAAATAAAAAAATGAACAATTCTAATTCTATAAGGTTAAATATAAATTCGATTGATCATTTGGTATAATTGCTATGCTTAGTGTGTGACTCGTTAGTTTTTTCTTTATAGTTTCAAGTTGGGATTCAAAAAAAAAAAAAAAAACAAACTGACCCCTGCTATAAACTTTGTAATTATATAAAATAAACTAATAACCAACTTATTGCTTCGTATTGTCGAGATCCCAAGAAACAGTCACTATATGAATGAGTGGATCTATCATATGGTTGTAGCAACTGAAATTCTTTCAACAAAAAATAGATCTGATTATGGGTTGTAAAGCAAAAAAAAAAAAAATAAAGGGATGTGGATAAATGGAAGGATGATAGAAAGAAAGAACAAAAATATCAATGATATATGATTCCAATATGTATGGTCTATGAATCACGTCATAAAAGGCAGTGTGATAAAGCATCAATACTGATAATCAATACTGATAAGATAATTATAAATATAAGAATTTTAAAATGAAATAATTTAAAATAGAATAAAATAATAAAGAGCCTTCAGGTTAATAAAAACTGAGGAAATTGACTTGGGAACGAATTTTGTTGGAAGCTCCATTGCAAAGTTCGGACCTAACCATTAATGGAGAAGCTATGGGAACGACAGAACCTGTGACTGCATAGGCTTCTATTGAAAACGAATCCTAATAATTCATTGGGTGGGATGGCGGAACGGACCAAGAAAAAATTGATTTATTCTGAGAGGTTATGAATTGAACCTTCGAATGAAACAGGAAAGAGTAAATATTCGCCCGCGAAACCTCTATTTATTGGATTACAATCTTTTGTCGTAATTCGATAGAGGTAAAAAAAAAATAAGGAAAGGATTCGTCATGTTATAAAAATAAAAAAGAGAAACATTACATTATCTATAAAGATACATAAATGTACACACACGTCTAGCTGTATTGTATATCTTGTATCTACATCTTCCTTCTTATGTAAGAAATTAAATATCAATAAAAACCATTACTCGGTGTATTATCTATTAATGTGTACCTATTAATGTGTATCTATTAATGTGTATCTATAATATTATTTTATTGAATTTGAATCCTTTCATTCGCGAGGAGCTGGATGAGAAGAAACTCTCATGTCCGGTTCTGCAGTAGAGATGGAATTAAGAAACAACCATCGACTATAACCCCAAAAGAACCAGATTTCGTAAACAGCATAGAGGAAGAATGAAAGGAATATCTTGTCGAGGCAATCATATTTGTTTCGGCAGATACGCTCTTCAGGCACTTGAACCTGCTTGGATTACAGCTAGACAAATAGAAGCAGGGCGAAGAGCAATGACACGATATGCGCGTCGTGGTGGAAAAATATGGGTACGTATATTTCCCGACAAACCTGTTACAGTAAGACCCGCGGAAACACGTATGGGTTCGGGGAAGGGATCCCCTGAATATTGGGTATCCGTTGTTAAACGGGGTCGAATACTTTATGAAATGGGTGGAGTATCAGAAACTGTAGCTAGAGCAGCTATCTCAATAGCTGCGCGCAAAATGCCTATACGAACTCAATTTCTTATTTCAGGATAGAGATGTAGAACTAAAAAAAAAAGGGGTATTGGGGATGAAAAAACAACCGCAGGTTTATTTATTTCTGGACGGACAATATTTCTTTTTTTTTCTTTCATACTTTTGCATTGAAATAACAGATTGAAATAAAAATGATATGATTCAACCTCAGACCCTTTTGAATGTAGCGGATAACAGCGGAGCTCGAAAATTGATGTGTATTCGAATCATAGGAGCTGGTAATCACCGATATGCTCATATTGGTGATGTTATTGTTGCTGTAATCAAAGAAGCAGTTCCCAATATGCCTCTAGAAAGATCAGAAGTAATTAGAGCTGTAATTGTACGTACATGTAAAGAACTCAAACGTGAAAACGGTATGATAATACGATATGACGACAATGCTGCAGTTGTCATTGATCAAGAAGGAAACCCAAAAGGAACTCGAGTTTTTGGTGCGATCGCTCGAGAATTGAGACAGTTAAATTTTACTAAAATAGTTTCATTAGCTCCCGAAGTATTATAAATAGTAGTAGATGAGACTATGATATAGTATAGGGTATCTGAAATAGATCAAATTAGTAGATTGTGTCTCACGTATATACTTAAAAAAAAAAAAAAGAAAAAAAGGAAACATGTTGATTATATCAAAATTAGGAGGAACCTATAATTCTAGTTCGTCATGGGTAGGGACACTATTGCCGATCTAATAACTTCTATAAGAAATGCTGACACGGATAAAAAAGGAAGGGTTCGAATAGCATCTACAAATATCACCGAAAACATTATTAAAATACTTCTACGAGAAGGTTTTATTGAAAACGTTCGGAAACATCAGGAGAGTAACAAATATTTCTTGGTTTCAACTCTGCGACATAGAAAAACCAGAAAAGGAATATATAAAACTAGAACCATTTTAAAGCGTATCAGCCGGCCCGGCTTACGAATTTATTCCAACTATCAACGAATTCCTAAGATTTTAGGTGGAATGGGAATTGTAATTCTTTCTACTTCTCGAGGTATAATAACAGATCGAGAAGCTCGACTAGAAAGAATTGGGGGAGAAATTTTGTGTTATATATGGTAATCTTCCACCTCTGGTATCCGAATTTGATCTCTAACTTCCTATTTGTAAAATAGAGAGGAAAAGTGAGTTATATAACTATTCCTCCATTAGTTGATACTTCAAGGAGGTTACCTGGAATGAAAGAACAAAAATTGATTCATGAGGGTTTAATTACTGAATCACTTCCCAACGGTATGTTCCGGGTCCGTTTAGATAATGAAGATCTAATTCTAGGATATGTTTCAGGGAGGATCCGCCGCAGTTTTATACGGATACTACCGGGAGATAGAGTAAAAATTGAAGTAAGTCGTTATGATTCAACCAGGGGACGTATAATTTATCGACTTCGCAACAAAGATTCGAATGATTAGGTTATTTTTTTAACCATGGGGATACAATTCGAAGTTCAAAAAAAATTCAAGAGACTTATTCTCTTCCAAGAAGTGGATTCAGAATTAAGGTAAGGAATAAAAAATATGAAAATAAGGGCTTCCGTTCGTAAAATTTGTGAAAAATGTCGACTGATTCGCAGGCGTGGACGAATTATAGTGATTTGTTCCAATCCGAAACATAAACAGAGACAAGGGTAATTCTTCTAAAAAAGAACTTTACTTTCAAAAAAAAAAAAAAAATATATATATATGTAAAAATAAGGTAAAGGATCTGTTTTAACATGAAATGGATATCTCCGTATCTTTTCTTTTTGTATATTTCTGACTCATAAATATGAGATGATAAAATATGACAAAAGCTATACCAAGAATTGGTTCACGTAGGAATGGGCGTATTGGTTCACGTAAGAATGGACGTAGAATACCAAAAGGCGTTATTCATGTTCAAGCGAGTTTCAACAATACCATTATAACTGTTACAGATGTACGAGGTCGGGTAGTTTCTTGGGCCTCCGCCGGTACTTCTGGATTCAAAGGCACAAGAAGAGGAACACCTTATGCTGCTCAAGCCACAGTGGTAAATGCTATTCGTACAGTGGTTGATCAGGGTATGCAACGAGCAGAAGTTATGATAAAGGGTCCTGGTCTCGGAAGAGATGCAGCATTACGAGCCATTCGTAGAAGTGGTATATTATTAAGCTTCGTACGTGATGTAACACCTATGCCACATAATGGGTGTCGACCTCCTAAAAAAAGACGTGTGTAGAAATAAGAATTAAACCGATTTCAAGAGAAATAAATGATCAAATAATAATACTAGTATAGTATGGTTCGAGAGGAAGTAGCAGGATCCACTCGAACACTACAGTGGAAGTGTGTTGAATCAAGAGTAGACAGTAAGCGTCTTTATTATGGTCGTTTCATTCTGTCACCACTTATGAAAGGTCAAGCTGATACCATCGGTATTGCCATGCGAAGGGCCTTACTT